ACAGGTGGAGCCAACGACCCACTAAGACTAACGTATCTACAACTACATCCCCGAGCGGCAGTCAAACGAGGGCGTGAATGCGAGATGCCAGCGGAATGATCGGCCGGACAGAGGCTAGGGCTGCTTTCTTCCCCACCGCGTCTTTCCTTGTGTGTCGGAGATATAAAGCGAGTGCACCGGAAAAGAAGGGGAACTGAGTTGATCTATTCTATGGCAAAGCATCCAAAGCATAACTGCACACTCACACGATCTTTGCCGAGAGATAAGAGCATTCGGTGAAACCGGTGAACTACACTTGCTTCTGGATAGATGTGTGGGGCAGAGGGCTCGTGGTACCTCCTGCTCACCCTTCCTCCTCTGCTTTGAGAACCGTGTGAACGGAGAGTGGGCAGAAGGGAAGGAGGTCCTCATATGGAGTCGCACACTTACTTGAGCAGTGCGAGAGACTGGGAAATGGCGAGCTCATAAATTCGCTCCCTTGGGGCCAGATAAATTACAGACAAAGCTTTACTTAGATAGTGATTTCATTTTTTTTTTTCGGAAAGGAAAGTAGGGCTCCTATTGACTAGACGTCAACCTCCCTCAATCAAAGGGAGACCAGCTTTCAATACTAGTTGTTAGGTTATGCTGTCATTTTTCCAATATCATTGAATAGCATGGCCTGGGGCTAAGGTAACTCAAGTAGGAGAGCCGTGTTATGGGTGACCTTATTGCACGGTTCAGAGAGCACTTGTGTATGTGATGCAAGTGAACGTGTACGAAAAAGCTGTATCTAGGGTGAGTTCTTCGTTCCGTCGTCGACCCTATCTATGTTTCTATGATGGCCCAAGAACACGCTCATTCTTCAGCCGTAGAGAGACTTTTGAATTGCGAGGTACCATTACGAGCTCAATATATACGAGTGCTATTCCGTGAAATAACTCGAATTTTAAATCATTCACTTGCTTTAACTACTCATGCTATGGATGTGGGAGCATTAACTCCGTTCCTGTGGGCTTTTGAGGAGCGAGAGAAATTGTTGGAATTCTATGAAAGAGTCTCGGGAGCCAGGATGCATGCCAGTTTCATACGACCAGGTGGAGTGGCACAAGATCTGCCTCTTGGCTTATGTCGAGATATTGATTCCTCCACACAACAATTTGCTTCTCGTATCGACGAATTAGAAGAGATGTCAACCGGCAACCGTATCTGGAAACAACGATTGGTGGATATTGGTACTGTCACTGCACAGCAAGCAAAGGATTGGGGATTCAGTGGTGTAATGTTAAGAGGTCGTGCGACATGAAGACATTGATAGCAATATGGGGGAAGTTCCCGTCAGGCAACAACGGTTCTGCCCGACCCTACAAAAGCATGCATATTATGTCAGTGAAGACTTGGTGTGAAGCCTTGGAGCTTACGTTAGAAGAAGGCCCGGGGCTAGGGTGAGCTGAGGGGGGACAGCGTAAGTGAGCGAATGTGTGTAAGCCCAGTCAAACATGACTGTTCTAGGTGGCGCGGGCCAGCCACCTTCGAATGGTGTTGGTCCTACGGACCGTGAACGGATTCGCCTCTGGCCTCTGGGCACGTCGGAACCGCATGAGTTCACCGGGGTGGAGCACAGTCCGCCAAAATCGGCATAGGTTAAGTGCTATTGATGGAACATGGTAAGCCTATCTTTCTCCATATGGAAGTGCTGCGGGCACATAGAGATGTGGGTAAAGGAAACCTCAAAAAGCGAAGGCCGAAGGCTATAGACTGTGAGAAGGATTTACTACGATAGACTTAACTACACCAGGTGTCGAACTCCTAAATAAAGAAAGGGGCGCATCGGTAAAGATATAACAGTTAGCTGTTCAGGACAAGTGGCATCAGTTCTTTTTCTTAGGACAATTAGCCCGGTCTTTGAGAAAGTTTCACGATTGAAGTGGGAAAGCAGGAAATCCCCTAGATCTGATTGAACTAATAGAACCAGGGGAAAAACGCTTTGATTCAAAAGTTGCTGATTCATGTGCAGCTGAAGTCTGACGCATCCTTTCTTATATATATGGATTAGTCCTAACAGCGCTTATGTAGCATCTCTGAGAACAACCCATTTTAAAAATGTCTTGCTCTTGCCATTGTGAATGTGCAGTTCCTTCTGATTTAATTGCGCCAACAGCTTCTTCTATCAAATCCGCAAGTGCCCTTCTTCCCTCGATTTGATCAAGTCTCTTCTGCAATAGTTCTATCCCTGAGGAGTGATAATAGTAGCGGTCTTCATCTTTCACGGCTGGAACAGCGGAGAACTATTCCAACTACCCTGCTGCTAAAATCCTTCTTTCCTCGCTTCTGAGCCAGGAACAAAAGTCAAATCTTGAGTTATTATATGTATATTTTCTCATAAAGCAGCTAGTTTACTAGATTTTGTGCAAGGAGCGTAAACTTCGCCGATTGGCGCTGTGGAATTCAAACAAAAACAAGGGCACTTCGCTCGTTCGTTCGACTGATTGATCGGAATGTTATGCCATACCCATACCAATTGTAGCATGTGTGTAGCCGCAGATTGTTCGTTGTAATCGGTGCTTGCACCACTAAGCTAACATCTTGTCCCTGCAGCAGTTTCCCATAACGCTAGAGATTCTCCCGCCCGAAATTCCTTTTTTTATTATTGCACGAGGATACGTCCCTGGAGAGTGGCATTTGTCCCTGCAGAAGCGAAAGCTGGTGAGACAGGTGCTACTGCTACGCTACGCGGGCTAAGACCCATGTTTAAGCGTAGCTGGCCTAATCTCGTTATCTGCCCTTTCGAACGGGCTAAGACCCATGGACCAACGCGGGTAGAGAGTAGCTGGCCTAATCTCGTTATCTGCCCTACTAAGGATTCCTGGTGCAAGCAAGGGCTTAACGCTTGGACAGAGACCAGTGTCCGAAAGCAGTTCTAAAAATATTAGGATAATAGGTCTTCTGCTTCACTTTCTTTCTCTCATTGAAAAAGCATTCAAGCTCTCCTCCTCCGGACGGCCTAAAGAGAGACTCTTATAGAGTCAACTCAGCCTACCTTCCTCTCCCTTTGGTCGAGATGTAAACAACCTAAAGCATTGAGGACGTGGGAAGGCCTTATAGCCATAGTTAATAAAGAAGTGCAGTGTCACTCAAACCCGATCAGTACCTCGTTGATGCTTTCCTCATCGTAACCACGATATGCCTCAGTTACGCTTTTCTGCCCAGAAAAAGCTTGAGAGCACACCTCTGTAGTGTCTTCAGCTAGGGCTCATGAAAGAGCTGCTATGAAGACGTTTAATCACCTAAATACTCGGAGCATAACTTTCTCTGCCAGCCACACACGTTGCGACGGGGTGGTGGATCAAACGTGACTCCTTGTCCCGTCCGAACAGAGCAATAAGTTCGCCCATAAGCCTATTCTCATTGAACAAGTTCTCATAAGAGCACATGGTTTGAGTCATATGAGCGCCCACATGTCATGATTGGTGCCTGTAGTTGGGTCATTGGACCGTACGAACCTCAAGTATATCCCGCTTTTGATGCAAATTGCACAGCTATCTTTAACAAAAGTGCCAACTAGGACTGGCATTCGTGGTTCGCCTCAGAGCAGGGGACAGGGCTCCGCTCCTCGAGCAAGTCGTGTGGACAGAGAGACGTGGGAACGCTCTTCGTGCAGAGAGCATAAGAAGGATGCGCAGCTGCTCCCTTACTTCATAAAGCCATGTTTGTGTTCAAAAATAGGAACGGAATACCTCCACTAACGCTCATTGCTCCTTGGCAAGTGACGTGGAATGAGATTCCTTGGAAAGGTACCCATAAGAAGTGAGCGGGTGAAGTCTTCTAGCCTAGCTTGTCCCTTAGCGCTCAAGCCTCGTTTCGGTAGACGTGTACTGGTACGACCCCTTGTGGGACTCGTTAGAATGCTTTAGGGAGCGAGCGAAGAGCGAGCAAGGAGCAGAGTGAAGGTAAGGCTTATAGTGATAGTTAATTACGAAGCGACTTCAGAAGGAGCCGGCTGTTGGGGGAGAGCAGAACAGTCAGAGAAGCAGAAATATCCATGATACGAAAGATACAAAGCGCCCTTTTGGGCTTAGTCCTAATACTGCTTCTCTATTCTAAAAGAGAAATAGAGGAGTGGTTTTCCTCGTGGCTGGAGGGTTGGATCCGACTCGCGGTCTTTGTCGCCTTTGCCCTTCTTTTTCTTTATTCTAGTTTTTTTACAACAAAAAAAGGAAGGAGGGGAAGAATCGACAAAGAATGACGAAGAGAAAATCGTGAATGAAAAAGCGTGACGAGAATGAGAAAGTCGAGATGTTAGAAGGTGCAAAATCAATCGGTGCCGGAGCTGCTACAATTGCTTCAGCGGGAGCTGCTGTCGGTATTGGAAACGTCTTTAGTTCTTTGATTCATTCCGTGGCGCGAAATCCGTCATTGGCTAAACAATTATTTGGTTATGCTATTTTGGGCTTTGCTCTAACCGAGGCTATTGCATTATTTGCCCTAATGATGGCCTTTTTGATTTCATTCGTATTCCGATCAAAGAATGACGACGAGAAAATCGTGAATGCAAAAGCGTGACGAGAATGAGAAAGTCGAGATGTTAGAAGGTGCTAAATATCTAGTTGCGACTGACAGGATTTTTTATCCTTTAATCATACTGGGGACCCTTATTTGTCTATATATCTTTGCGACGACAATATATAATTATTATATTTTAATTCGCGTCGTAAAAATAAATAAAGAGAGCGGAGTCCCCCTTTCCATCTCTTTTGGGTGGTTGGGGGTCAAGCTAGGGCCGAGTAAGCCGAACAATACCAAAAGCAAAGAGAACGACAGTCCTGCTTGACTTTGCTAAATTCGTGGTTACGAGTGCTCATCCAGACGCACGAGCGCCGACCTCGATGAGGCATGGAAAAAGGGGCCTTGGCCGCAGCATCGCATTCCTTAAGTGAGCGGTTGGCCAAGGGAAGGGGAGTGGTGAGGTGGGCCCCTTCACAATGCTATTGGAGAATTTGTGAACTAATTCACTCAGAAGGGGAAGAAAGAGAGAATCTTTCACTATAGCCTAAACTCTGATCGGAATGGAAGCTTTTAGCTCTTCTTATTTTTTCATAAAGCTTATAGTCTTTCCTCTATAAGCAGATAGCTTCGTCGTTTGCAAATATATTTTTGCACGGGGCAGAAGTTTTCTTGATTAATTGGCACAGCGGAATTCAAACAAAAGCAACAGGGAAAGAGGTTTGTTCGCGTTTCAACAGTCGAGATATCCCGCTTTTTGTGATCCATAGATCTCCAATCGCTCGGTAAACCATCTCAATTCTAGTCTTTTATCACCCATTTTGGCGAATTTAGTCGGATTTTCACGGGTTTGTTTAAAAGTCACGCTTGAAAATGCCAATTCTTAAGGGAATTCGAGTTATGTCCGAAATTCCCCGCTTTCATTAAAAAGTTTCGTCCAAAAGTTCATTTCACTAGCAAAATGTCTTGAGTAACGAAAAAGACCGGATTCTTGGACCTTTTTTCATAGAAAATCAGGGAAATAAGAGGGGTATTTGCTGCCTCATTAGCCTGGATTTCGGGCCAGCAAGCTTGGAATCTGTTGCGTTTTCTCGAGGATTTTTGTTGCAAGAGCCGTTTCTGAAAGGTACTTTTCGAACGTGACATTTTCATTTCCTCGGTGTTTTTCTTGTCTTTTGGAAAAAAATCGGCAAAAGTAGCTTGTTCGTGGGCATCTTTTCGATGGGCACAAGCATCATTAGTCTTCTTCACTTTGGCAATATTAGACTTTCTTAATGCAGTGAAAGTTCACTTTTGGCAAGAATGGAATTAGAAGTTAAGATTCCCGGTGTTGCCTCAACAGCGTCTCTTTCAGCATCAGCACCCGCATCAACAGCTCGAATTTGATTGAATTTCAAGGCTTGTCCTTTCCCCTTGCCCGAGTCAAAGGAAGCAGTTTCTTCGATTCCTTCTCCCTCTGGTCGACTCAGATAATGAAATTCCGTAGAATCATATGATATTGAACGAGATTGACATCGAGAAGCTTTCCCATAAATGAGCGAGATCGACCGAGATTATGAATAAAGGACTGCACTCGTGAATGCCATGCCCTATTTTAAGGCTCATAAACTCGCACCTATCCTTTCGCTCGTTCGGTTGAGATGTAAGTCCCGGATTTTCTTTGCTATGAGGAATCAGAAGTCAACAGCCGACTAACGTAGCATACTCTGATGTCTCCTCTCCTCTCCTTTCTTGTCCTAATAAATATGCGAGTTCCTCCGGACCTCCGCCATAAAACCTCAAAAATACACAAATTCTTGTGAAAATCCCCGAGAAACTTCCACTTTTTCATTGAAAAATCCAAGAAAAGCACCCCAAAACAGGTATGCTTCCCGCCCGGTTCTTGTCGTCGCTTGTTCGTGCCAGGATTGAGGTAATCCTGTGATTAAAACATTAAGCTTACAATCATCTCTTATAAATGTAAATTCCCCTGTACCTTGTAAATTCCGCTGCTTCATCAAACTCAAACTCACCTGCCAACACTCATCCGTTCCGTTAACATCCTGCATGCAATCGTTTCACGTGCTTCGTTTCAGCCGTTTCGTTTGCTTCGTTCGCTTCTTTCGTCCCGGTCCTTTCTTTCGTTGCTTGTTCCTTTCCCCTGCCTTCTTTGCTCGCTCCACTCCCTTTTTACGTTCGATGCCAACCCAATGCCGTGCCCTTCGTTCCGCTCCTAGGGTAGGAATGCTAATTAATCGGAATAAACGAGACTCATACTAGAGCAGTCAGTGGCACAGGAGAATCTTCATCCCGAGAAAAGTATAGGTCTCTTGGCCAGTATTCGCCGAGCAGGCGTACGGGTGGAGCTCGTCCTTAGCTGCATGCTGTATCCTATCATCCGGAAATGCTTCTTTGAATTCAACAGGTTCTGGAGGAATAGATGCTTTCTCTTCTCTTGTAGTCTTGTAGGCTGTAGGCCCGTACCCTGTTCTGAGCTGAAACAGCTTTAACTATCGCTTCTGACTAAACAAACGCGTATTTGATGTCTTTCTAACGGGCACAGGATCTCGAAACAAGGCTTGCGGGCAGCACGACATCTTGATTTGGTTAACACAGCCTTGGTTTGGTTCCTTTTAAAGGTCTCAGGAGCTCAAAACGAAGCATGGGTTTATAGAATATGCACTGGGCTCGAATTACCCTGCTTGGTAACCTCTGAACTTGCAGAAAAGCTTTCCCTTCTTTTATGAGGGATCGATACGACTCCCTTCTTATTATTATATTTTAATATTAAAAAGTCGAACTAACCGGTTGACATAGCAGTTCCGTACGAGCATATACATATATAAGTTATAAGTTGGAAGAACGTCTTCTCTGTTTTCTTTTTCAAAAGCCCCCCTTTCCTAAGATCCTAAGAAATGTCCCTTGCGCGGCAATGGTAAATCTTTTCCTCAGTTCGAGGGTTACCACCTTTTATGCGTATGCGAGATCATACGATATATCTAATTTTCTTTCAAATGTAGCTGCTAGTGTAGCAGCTAGACACTCCATTAATCCATCTCCACCTATGTTGTGTCCTTTCTCCTAAAGCATTTCGGCATCTGTTATTCTTGGTCTCGCCCTGTGAAGCAAAGTCGGACAAGGAAGAAAGACATAGAATTGATAGGGAACCGTAGCCAAGTGGCTAAGGCATGAGTCTGCAAAACTTCTATTCGTCGGTTCGAATCCGACCGGTTCCTACAGCGCCATTCTATCAATCATTTTTTGACATGTTTAGTGGATAGAACAGGGACCCCCGGCTCAAAATCAGAGGCGAGAATTCTTGGAGTGAGACTTTCTTTTTTCAAGCGGCTTGACACAGTAGTTCTTTTTTTCCTCCGTCAGGTCTGCCCCTTTCTTCTATCCTTAATAAGAGTGTCATCCATAACTTACTTATTTGCCATGCTTCTTGTTGAAAGGAGGAGGTATAAGGCCAAAAAGACTAGTGTGACATAATCTGCCAGTTCTCATTCGAGAATAGGATGTCGAATCGGATGTATGGGCTTAATAAAACATCTAGCTACATCACGCTCGAAAGTTAAAAAAGAACTCCCGGTTTAAGAAATATGCCATCTTTTCTCACTTCGATCGCCCTCACTGCCCTAGGTCTCATTGAAGACGCTCCTTTGTGTCCGACCTTCTCTTTTGGCGTCCTCCTTTCAATCACTTGATGCCCACTATCAATGACTTTTTAAAGACTTCCTTATATGAAGGGATCTTTTTTACTAGTAACTAAGGCTATTCAAAGCGTGGACTGAGTAGATAACTATTATAGGTTCTGAAAGAATCTTCGCGTCGAGAATTTTTTTAATCGTTATTTCCACGGGTGTGGGTTCTAGGCAAGGAAGACTCCATTTTCGGCTCGAGATAAGAAGTTGTTTAATTTTAAAGAATGGCTTGAGTGAAAGCTGGAGTGGCACAAGACTGATTGAAAGCAAAGGGAAGGGAGGTTTTAAACCCTGTCCTTCCTAACCTTCCGAGAGCTTTCCTGACTGGCATTTCAACTGGGCTTGACTAAAAGAAAGGGGGTTGTCCGGTTCTGATCCTCATTGTACTTGTCTCAAGCTATTAAACAGGCAAAAAGGGGAACAGAGGTCTCCTGAGTTATTTTGAGCGAAGAACGGCGATTCCTCAAAGAGAACCCTCCTGACGAAGGTTTCCTCAACACCCGGCTTTTATGGACAAGCTACTCTGGAGACTGGTCACTAACCCAGAGTGCCTGCTCAGGTAATGAAAGACAAGTGCTTCCCGCAGGAATCGCCGCTAGCGGCTAGAGTGAAACCATCTGCCTCCTTCGGCTGGAGGTCAATAGCGGCGGCCAAATCGAGAGTCCTTGAGGGGATCTCTGACTTCATTGGAACGGGAACTGACACAAAACTATGAATAGATGGCTGGTTGAACGGCTCACCGTTGACCCACCAGCCATCTAGGTCCCACCCGACCGCGCATTAGGTTAAAATAGACATCACCGAAAGGAAAGACCACAAGACCGGGGCTGGCGCGAGGCAGGAAGCTACGATGCCGCGTTACGATCTGGTGCGACGATTTCCGAGAATGCATTCGAACGATTGTCACTGATTTGATTGGACTTCGTATCTAAGGCACTTGTTCTACTCCAAAAACCAATGCCTTAGCACTTGGACTCCATGCGCAGTCTGAGATGTAAAAGCACCTGACCTTTCTGAGTCGCTTACTTTAGCTTCCCCTCCTGCCGCCCGTGGAAAAGAATTCCTTTATTCTTCAGCCTTAAAAGCTTGTTGTTATTCCTTCCCCGAGCAAACTTTCTCTGAGCCAACAGCCCGATCCATCTTAGTTCGATTAGGAAGTCCACGCACAACGAGAGCGAAGTCATACGAACTCAGAAGCAGCAGCTGCATTTGTTCCGTTTCCGGCTGGCCTATATTGCTTTCTCATCGAGGTATACTTTTTTAAAATCTTTGCCTATCTGATGGAAAGCGAATCGAAGTTGCTTGCGCGCTTCTTTGCAGCCTTGTTCTCTACTGCATCTTATCCAGGACCCGATGCTTTGTCTCTTGTTGCTGCTTCGGCGGATGCACTTTGTCTAGGAACCTCTTTCTTTTTTTTATTAAGTCAAAACTGATGGAACGGGGTCCCCCTGTGCTTCAGATAGGGACAGAGCTCGAAACTACCCAGCGAATGAAGTAAAGACAGAATGAACAGTTGGTCGGGCAACGATTCCGGTTGAAGCGGATCCATCCTATGCCTCATCATTCTCTGGCGCGCGTTGAGCTTTTTTCTTCCTTTCCGTCTTTAAACCCACCCCCCTACCCTTCCTTTTCATTCGCTTCCTCTTGTCTTTTAGTCGAGTAGCTCTTCTCGGTTAGGTAGCTGTATGAACGAAGCCAGCGAGATCGGAGTAACTGGAGCCTTGGGAGTTTGAGTAGACCGTTCGGAAACAACTCTTTCAAAACTAGGTGTAGGTAGCAAAGCCAAAGCTTGGAGTGGGCTGAACTTCATACTGGAGGTTTTCCATTGAGGCCTTCAAGGTTTCCACTGAGAATCATGATGAGGACTCAATTCTTGATCAAGCTTACTACTTATCCAGTCCGAAAGTTGCTGATTGACAAAGTTTTTTCTTTGAGCATGGGGCAGAAACTTCATCCAGACCTTATTCCACTGTGAACACTCTCTCAAGAAGAAGAAGAAAGCCTCGCTTGGGTCCTTGCATCTAGGGCGTCATAAACTGCTAAATTAGGTTGAAGACGAGTGTCAAGCTAGCATGCATTACTAGTCAGAGGAAGTGCTTTACTTTCTTTTTAAAATTTAAAGGGGAGGAGCGAAAGCCACTCGACCAATTGGGGGAGGTAAGTAATCTTACTCGAATTACAGGAGTGGATCTAATTAGGTAGGAGCAGCTTGCCCAGTAAGAAAGATAGAATCTGTCCACTCGTAGGTAAGGAAGCATAAAAGTAAAGCCATCTTGCTTTCTATAAGATGAATTCAGGCGCTCCTTCTTGACTTTTTCTTTGTTGGTGTTGAGACCCAGAGTCAATCTGCTGGAAGCAAAGCATTGGTAGAATAAAAAGCTGCATTTCACTTAAGAGCGAGACTCTTGTCATTGTCACTAAGACTTCTGTAACGCACTAGCGCATGCAGCTAGAGAATAAACAGAGTCCCGGCCTCCCATAAGGGAATTGAGTTAGAAGAAATCGACTTGAAGTGCCCTTCTCAAAGCTGTTTGTCCAAAGGTAGTTTACTTGCTTACTCAAGAGAGTAATGTTCGATAAGCTGAGTTTATAGACTAAGGAACTACTAGGCCAATAGGGACAACTATGATGGTAAAGAAAGATAAAAATAGTATGTATCTTTAAATTCGCCCTTTAGAGTGAATATATAAGTCTTACTATAGAAAAGAAGAACAGCATAAAAGACATTTTGTTCTTCTAATTTAACTATAGGAAGTGAGTTAATCTCACTATACCTTTAAGACTCCTTAAGATAGAATCTTAAGATCAAATAAAAGTTGGATATATTCACAAATTAAAAAAATTTAAAAGAACAAAAAATGATGAATTTAAAGCACAACATAATAGGGTGTACTATTCAGAATAATAAGAATAGATATTATTCAACAGAGAGTTTAGTCAAATCATTAACATATAATATAGAATATTTGTATAATCATCACAAATATGGATCTTTCTTTTCTTGTATGACCAAGAGTCTATTATTTCAAAGAATAGATGATATTAACAAGAATCAATATCACTTTGAACCACTAGTAGTAGGTAGTTATCCTCTTACGGAAGGTCATAATCTTTTATCTCAAATATGTCTTGATGATTATCCATCTTTTAATTACCAATTAATGTTTATGGGTGAAACAAAAGATCATTTCATAGTTGTCATGCCTTCTAATCCTATGGATAGTTTAGTCATAAAGGCTTTATCCTTAACCTTACATCGTCTTCTTTATGGAAAAGAAAGTTCTACTTTCAAAGATAGGTTTCCCTCTTTTTTGGATGAGATTCAAGGTTTAAATAACGTTGATCGCATGTATAAGATAGATTTGCTAACGTCATTAGCTGGTATTACTAAAAGGGAGATTCTCTTAGCTGCTAAACCTTATCTTGGGGATGATAGCTATATTCTTAGACTAATACTTTCTATATTATCTCTTTCAATCTATGAAGTAGATTCAAATCAATATATTGAATTAAGATGTATTATACCTCCTATTGGAGAGTTCGCAAGAACACTATATGATATGGTCCTAATAGAGATCTTTGATAAGCATTTGAAAAGAAGAAAGATAGAATTTCATGGAAATCTATATGAAGTCTTCATACCAACGTATTCTAGTAATCAATCTTTTAACGAAAAAGAATGTCTTAATTTATTAACTTCAAATGGTTTGACTGGTCAAATCTTCACAATAATGAGAGGTATGAGCATACCATTCGGTATGGCTTTGAGTCTTTATAAGAATAATTATAGACTTCTCATTAAGGAATGTGGTAATGTGAAAGTAGAAGATTACAATCATTTTCTATAATCTTTGAAGTCAACTTAAGTCAGAAGTTTCTTTTCATTTAAAATCATGCCTACAAGAAAGAAATGCATTCGAGAAGAGAAAAGGCGCACGGGCCGAACTATAGCTTCGGGTCAATGTCCCCAGAAGCAAGGAGTACGCCCGCGTGTTTCAACGAGAACACCTAAAAAGCCTAATTCAGCTTTACGTAAGTGCGCCAAAGTACGGTTGACCAATCGACATGATATCTTTGCTCACATTCAGGGCGAAGGTCATTCTTTGCAGGAACATTCTATGGTCTTAATAAGAGGAGGTAGAGTGAAAGATTCGCCAGGTGTGAAATCCCATTGTATTCGAGGAGTGTTCGATTTGCTTGGAATTCCTCCAAGAAGAAGAGGCAGATCAAAATATGGTTCTTCCTCTCCCTATCGGTCGAGTCAGTAAACTGCAAAAGAGAAAAATTGGAAGTAAACGAATCTTTTAAGTAAACTTCATTTCTAAGCCTTTTTCC